GCTGTGTAAGAAAGAGTTAGGACGCTGGTGTGGACTAAATAAATCAATGAGCAATCCAGGTCCTAGTGAAAATCCCAGTAAAAGTGAAGATTCGCATATACATATAAAAGATACACCAAAAACTATTCAGAGTTGGGGGGGTTTTGATGATTCTCGTTATAGTAATGTTGATTTTTTATTGGGCGAAAAGGATATTCGGAATTTCACCCCTGATGACACCTTTTTAGTTAAGGATAGTAATGGAGACAGTTATTCCATATATTTTGATATTGAAAATCAAAATTTTGAGATTGACAACAACCATTCTTTTCTGAGTGAACTTTCTAGTTCTTTTTATAGTTATGGGAATTCTAGTTACATGTATGGTACTCAATATAGTTGGAATAATCATATTTATAATTGCATTGACAGTTATCTTCAGTCTCAAATCTGTATCCAAGCTTCGACAATAAGTGAGAGTGATAATGTAAGTGAGAGTTACATTTATAAGGCCGTTTGTGGTGAAAGTAGAAATAATAGTGAAAATGAAAAAGACGTTGTGAGTATACAAATCTGCACGAAGGGTAGTGATTTAACTATAGGAAAAAGTTCTAACGATCCCGATGTAACTCAAATAGAAAGTTCTAATGATCTCGATATAACTCAAAAATATAGACATTTGTGGGTTCAATGCGAAAATTGTTATGGATTAAATTATAAGAAATTTTTGAAAGCAAAAATGAATATTTGTGAACAATGTGGATATCATTTGAAAATGAGTAGTTCAGATAGAATCGAACTTTCGATCGATCCCGGTACCTGGGATCCTATGGATGAAGACATGGTCTCTCTGGATCCCATTGAATTTCATTCGGAGGAAGAACCTTATAATGATCGTATTGATTCTTATCAAAGAAAGACAGGATTAACTGAGGCTGTTCAAACAGGCATAGGCTGCCTAAACGGCATTCCCGTAGCAGTCGGGGTTATGGAGTTTCAGTTTATGGGGGGTAGTATGGGATCCGTAGTAGGGGAAAAAATCACCCGTTTGATTGAGCATGCTACCAATAAATTTCTCCCTCTTGTTATAGTGTGTGCTTCCGGGGGAGCGCGCATGCAAGAGGGAAGTTTGAGCTTGATGCAAATGGCTAAAATATCGTCTGCTTTATATGATTATCAATCAAATAAAAAGTTGTTTTATGTTTCAATCCTTACATCTCCTACTACTGGTGGAGTGACAGCTAGTTTTGGTATGTTGGGTGATATCATTATTGCTGAACCCGACGCCTACATTGCATTTGCGGGTAAAAGAGTAATTGAACAAACATTGAATAAAACAGTACCCGAGGGTTCGCAATCGGCTGAATATTTATTTGATAAGGGCTTATTTGACCTAATCGTACCGCGTAATCTTTTAAAAAATGTTTTGGGTGAGTTATTTAAGTTCCACGCTTTCTTTCCTTTGAATCAAAATGGGATGGAATAGAAACGAAATAAAATAAAACACTAAGCTCAAATATTTGTAGCAAGGGGGTAGTTAGTTTATCAGAATCAAATAAAAAATAGAATCGTCCTTCGTCACATAAGATCGAATTGTATAATATTCTAATATAAAGAAGCAAAAATTATAATATAAAGAAGCAAAAGTTGCGGATAACTCCCCCTTATCTCTATTTCTGATTAAAACCTCTAAAAAAAAAAACAGAAAAATTTTTTATTTTTCTCCATTTCCCGAAAATCCTGTTTTAGCTAAAAATACCTGTTGGTTCGTATTCTAATGAATTGTTCGATAATCTGTAAGAAATTCTTTCTTTTTTTAGTAAATTAAAATTCGAAGACAAGACGAAAAGACAAATATTTAGTTCTACATTTCTTGCCCTTATTCTAGATACTCACTTAGACATTTCGATATAGGGATATAGATACTGCGATTTCTAGTTAGCGTAATAATTGAAATTGAGCATTGAATGGGTTATTGCAGTCATAATAATGAGCTTCATTTGAATTAATTATTTTCATTCTTTTATAATTTCTTTTTTAATTTCTAAAATTAGAATTATTATAAGATATATTGAATTTATAAATAACATAACAGGTACAAACAATAAATCGAGGTACCCATTCTATGCCAACTTTCAGCTTTCCCTCTATTTTTGTGCCTTTAGTAGGCCTACTATTTCCGGCAATTGCAATGGTTTCTTTATCTTTTCATGTTCAAAAAAACAAGATTCTTTAGATCCGAGGTGACCCTATATCTATACCCTCCAATTGTTTCAAAACTTAAATTTGTATCATAAAAAATAGTGAATGAAATAGGGTATAATATGTGATTTTCGCTGAGCAAACATAAGCATAAAAAAGCACAGGGCTCCCAGGCCCGCTGACACAAGATATATAGCCAATAAATTCTACCCGTGTCAGGATCCATCAAATTTGCAACGTAAGATTCGTGTATTTAGATATATAGTGGGATTATATGAGGTATGCTAGTTTTTTAGTTTTAGCTCTAACCAACTTATTCCTAAAGTAAAGGTTGACATCAAACTAGTGCTAGTTGATGAGAGTTATTTCGTAAACAAAAAAAGTAAAGTCAAATGAATTTGAGGTAGTCTCTCAATTCCAATAAAATACAATCGGATCGAGTATGAGTTGGCGATCAGAACATATATGGATAGAACTTATCGTGGGGTCTAGAAAAATAAGTAATTTCTGCTGGGCCGTTATCCTTTTTTTAGGTTCATTGGGATTCTTGTTGGTTGGAACGTCCAGTTATCTTGGACAAAATTTGATATCCTTTTTTCCTTCTCATCCAATCATTTTTTTTTCACAAGGGATCGTGATGTCTTTCTACGGACTCGCAGGTCTCTTTATTAGTTCCTATTTGTGGTGCACAATTTTCTGGAATGTAGGTAGTGGTTATGATCGATTCGATAGAAAAGAAGGCATAATGTGTATTTTTCGTTGGGGATTCCCTGGAAAAAATCGTCGCATATTACGCCGATTCTTTATAAAAGATATTCAGTCGATTAGAATAGAAGTTAAAGAGAGTATTTATGTTCGTCGTGTTCTTTATATAGACATCCGGGGGCGGGGGGCCATTCCCTTAACGCGTATTGATGATAATTTGACTCCAAGAGAAATTGAACAAAAAGCTACTGAATTGGCCTATTTCTTGCATGTACCAATTGAAGTATTTTGAAAACTGGTAGATTCCCGCTTTATCAGGAGATATAAACGCAAGAATGGCCCCTTTTCTAGAACATAACTAAAAATGAAACCCCCCTTTTTTCGAGGTTTCCTTTTCCTTTTTTGTTACTTAATGACCAACACAAAAATGACAATGACTAATCCGTGAATTTTTTTGAAATAGTAGATATTTTAATAGAAAAAAATAGAAAAAGGGGTTCTTTCGTCTCAAAATCTTACTAATATTCATTAAGTAAGAATGAAAGGGGTCATTTATCGAGAGGAAACTGTTGTTTCAAATTAAACCTAATTCTAATTCTAATTCAGATATTGTTTCCCAATATTTTTTTAGTATTTCTTTGGATTCTTAGGCGATTTCTTTATTCTTTCTAGATTCAAAGACTAACCAAAAAATCCTAAAACAAATAAACTAGATTCATAGGTTCCATACCTTGTATAGAATATAGAATTCATACGTGAAAGAAACATTTAATCGCATAAAGCGGACGAATGGAGTTGGTTAATTAACAATTGACAGAGGAAAAAATGGCAAAAAGGAAAGTATTCCCACCCCTGGTATATCTTGTATCTATAGTATTTTTGCCCTGGGGGCTTTCTCTCTCATTTAAAAAAAGTCTGGAATTTTGGGTTAGCGATTGGTGGCATATTGGTCAATCCGAAATTTGTTTGAATGAGATTCAAGAAAAGAATATTCTAGAAAAATTCATAGAATTGGAGGAACTGTTCGTCTTCGACGAACTGATCGAAGAATATTCAGAGATACGTCTACACAAGCTTCGTATAGAAATCCAACAAGAAATGATCCAACTAATTAAGATACACAATGAGGGTCGTATCCAGATGATTTTGCACTTCTCGACAAATATAATATGTTTTGTTATTCTAAGCGGGTATTCTATCATTGGTAATGAAGAACTTGGTATTCTTAACTCGTGGTCCCAGAAATTCCTATATAACTTAAGCGATACAGTCAAAGCTTTTTCTATTCTATTATTAACTGACTTATGTATCGGATTTCATTCACCCCACGGTTGGGAATTAACGATTGGCTCTGTCTACAAAGATTTTGGGTTTGGTCATAATGATAAAATTCTATCTGGTCTGGTTTCCACCTTTCCAGTGATTCTTGATACAACGTTTAAATATTTGGTTTTTCGTTATTTAAATCAAGTATCTCCGTCACTTGTAGTTATTTATCATTCAATGAATGACTGATAAAAAAATCCACTGATATCAATCTAATAAAATCGGAGCCCTTGTTATTTTGTAGTTGTACATAAACAAAGTATTGAAAATCGTACTTATGTTTTCTATTTTTACCCATCTTCGGGATTCGTCCGATATTGATATTATTCTCCAGTAAAATTAGTTAAGTAACTAACAGAATCGTGGATAGGGAACTATACTAGCAACTTACCCCCCCCTTATTGTATTGTAGAAATTTTTGGATCAACGATTGGACCATGGAAAATAGAAACACCTTTTCTTGGATAAAGGAACGGATTACTCGTTCTATTTCCGTATCGCTTCTAATATATATCATAACCCGTCCGGATATTTCAAAAGCATATCCCATTTTTGCACAGCAAGGTTATGAAAATCCACGAGAAGCAACGGGGCGTATTGTATGCGCCAATTGCCATTTAGCTAATAAGCCCGTGGATATTGAGGTTCCGCAGGCGGTACTTCCAGATACTGTATTTGAAGCAGTTGTTCGAATTCCTTATGATATACAACTGAAACAAGTTCTTGCTAATGGTAAAAAAGGGGGTTTGAATGTGGGGGCTGTTCTTATTTTACCGGAGGGTTTTGAA